TAACTTCTAACTCCTTTCAATTGAAAATATTTGATTTGAAAGAATACCAAGATTCTTGCAAATTCTCCAAATTCGATTTTCATTCCATATTTCTATTTACGGCGACGAAGAATCAAACTATCACTATATTTTTTCTTTTTCCGACTTCTTCTTCCAAGTGTAGGATAGCCCCAAGGGGTCATAGGTCTTTTTCTACCAATTGGGGCTTTCCCTTCACCGCCCCCATGGGGATGGTCTACAGGGTTCATAACAACTCCTCTTACTACGGGACGCTTACCTAGCCAACACTTAGATCCGGCTCTACCCAAACTTTTTAGTTTCACCCCAACATTACCTACTTGTCCGACTGTTGCTAAGCAGTTTTGGGATATTAAACGGACCTCCCCGGAGGGTAATCTTAATGTGGCGGATTTTCCTTCTTTTGCAATCACTTTCGCTACAGCACCTGCTGCTCTAGCTAATTGTCCACCCTTTCCAAGGGCGATTTCTATATTATGTATGGCCGTGCCTAAGGGCATATTGGTTGAAGTGGATTCCTCTTTGTTGATCAATAAAAACCCCTTCCCAAACTGTACAAGCTTCTTCCAAAGCATACGGCTTTCTAGATGTATATGATGATTTCTAGACAGGTGGATCTTATATGATCGTATGATTCGTATGATAAAGTACCATACGAGTGCATATAGCATATATAGGAATCCAAATCTGCCGAATCACTCATGTTATGATTTCTTCTACATCCTAGGTCTCCCCGTTCCATCATCTGGCTTATGTTTTTCATGTAGCATTCAGACCGAATGACTCTATGAAATTACGTCGAGACTTCCATATATTACGAGTAACGTAGGAGACATTTGTATTTTTCCCCGGGTTCTAATTACAGCTTTCAATTCGCCTCTGACCATCAAATGAAATGGGAATAGCCCGTTTTTGAAACAAGGGGCGCTTCCGTTTTTGTCCGTGCTTCAAACAATTTGGTTTTCTCCATATTACCATATCTCTAGAGTCAATAATTTTCTATGAAGAACTACTGAACTCAATCACTTGCTGTGCTTACTCAACAGTTTTCTGTTGAGGTCTATCCTGTGGAGGTACTCAAATTGGATCAGTGATCGATTTCTAGGTTTCGTCGTAAACCTAATTGGTTACTTCCAATTACGTAAATTCACAGTTCAAATCGCACTCAAAGGTAGGGCATTTCCCATTGATATAGGAACTTCTGTACCAGAAACAATGGTATCCCCAATTCTAGCCCCTCTGGGATGTAAAATATATCTTTTCTCACCATCCCCATAGTGTATGAGACAAATGTATGCATTTCGATTAGGGTCGTATTCTATGGTTACGATTCTACCAGATATGTCTTTTTCATTCCGTCGAAAATCAATTTGACGGTAGAGACGCTTATGACCTCCCCCTCGATGTCTTGCGGTAATGATTCCTCTGGCATTACGACCTTTACCACAATGATGCTGTCCATCAATCAAATTATTTCGTGGATTGGATTTCATGTCTACGGCTCCGTTGCGTGTGCTCGGGTAGAAGTTTTGTATAAGTGGATGGCCATGTTATCCTTGGTAGTAAGTATTTTGCTTTAAGTTCTTCTCTATATCTAGAAGATTCGTAAAAGGTGGAATTGAATCCCCCGGTTGAAGCGTAATGATCATACGTCTGTAATGCATTGTATGTCCCATAATAGGTCCCACTCTTCTACCCTTTCGGGGGATTCGATGACTATTCATAGCTATTACCTTGACACCAAAGAAGAGTTCGACCCAATGCTTTATTTCTGTCCTAGTTGACCCGGATTCGACATGAGAAGTATATTGATTGTTACCCAATAACCGAATACTTTTTTCTCTAACTACTGCGTATTTGATTCCATTCATAAATCCATTTTCTTCCCTATGAGTTCCAGTATCGATCAGAATTCTAGTTCTTATTGTTCATATGTTCTTATATGAATATACTATAGAATATACTATAGAATATACTATAGAATATACTATACCAATCTTATATGAATATACTATACCAATTCGTTATGTATGCATGATGATATTTCATTAATAGAGATCAAATTCCAGTCGACTTATTGAACGATGATATTTCATTAATAGAGAGCGAATTTCAATCGACTTATTGAACGACTTATTGAACGACTTATGGAACCCTTGACGTGCATCCAGCAGGAATTGAACCTACGAATTTGCCAATTATGAGTTGGGCGCTTTAACCATTCAGCCATGGATGCTTAACAGGGATCGTCATAGGTCGTTATGTGAATTTCGAATTTATGTTAGTATATAATATAAACAATATAAACAACCAAATTCTAATTTTGATTAGAATGAAATCTTAAGGAGAAATCAATAGAATGAAAAGGCATCCATTTGAATCAAGTAAAAGTGATTCACTCGAACCAATTAAAAGGCATCCACTCGAACCCTGGATCTTAGAATGGCAGGAGCTCAAGAATTTTCACAAATTCTTAGATTCATGGGTTAAATTCGATTCAGTGGTACCTTTCGCTCGAATTTTGTTTGACCAAGGACGTTTTATGAAACTCCTTGACCCCCGAATTTTTCGTATCCTACTCTCACGCGATTCACGGGGTTCAAGAATCAATCTATATTTCATGATCAAAAAAGGTGTAGTACTGCTTGTAGTAGCGGTCCTTATATCTCGTATGACCAATCGAAATATGGTCGAAAGAAAAACTCGCTATTTGATGGGGCTTCTTCCTATCCCTATGAATTCCATTGGACCCAGAAATGAGACATTGGAAGAATCTTTTTGGTCAACCAATATCAATAGGTTGATTGTTTCGCTCCTGCATTTTCCAAAAGGGAAAACGATTTCTGAGAGTTCTTTCATGTATCCGCCTTTTTTCTCTGACAAATGGTCAGAACTTCATCTGCGTTCGAATCCTACTGAGAGTTCTACTAGAGATCAGAAATTTTGGAAGAAAAAAAAACAAGATGTTTCTTTTGTTCCTTTCAGGCAATCGGAAAAGCAAGAAATGGTTGATCTATTCAAGATCATTCCGTATTTACAAAATACCGTCTCAATTCATCCTATTTCATCAGATCCGGGATGTTATATGGTTCCGAAGGATGAATCGGATAGTTCCAATAAGATTTCATTCTTGAACAAAAATCCATTTTTGGGTTTATTCCCTGACCGGAACAAAGGGGAATGCACGTTACGTCACGATTTGGAATCAGAAGAGAGATTTCAAGAAATGGCAAATCGATTCACTCTATCAATAACCGAGCCGGATCTGGTGTATCATAGGGGATTCGCCTTTTCTATTGATTCCTACGGATTGGATCAAAAAAAATTCTTGAATGGGGTATTCAACTACAGAGATGAATCGAAAAAGAAATCTTTATTGGTTCTACCTCCTCTTTTTTATGAAGAGAATGAATCTTTTTATCGAAGGATCCGAACCCGGATCCACTGCGGGAATGATTTGGAAGATCCAAAACGAAAAAGAGTGCTATTTGCTAGCATAATGGAGACAGTCAATCAATATAGATGGATCCGCAATCTGATTCAAATCCAATCTAGCGCCTGGGGGTACATAAGAAATGTATCGAATCGATTCTTTTTCATGGTGATGAATAGATCCTTCGAATATGGAATTCCAAGGGATGAAATAGGAAATGATACTCTGAATCATATAACTAGAATGGAATATAGGATCAACCAACATTTTTTGAAAAAGAGTCAGAAGAAATGGTTTGATCCTCTTATTTCTCGAACCGAGAGATCCATGAATCGGGATCCTGATGCATATATATACGAATGTTCCGATAGGTTCCAGAACCTTTTGGAACATTTCCTTTCTTATTTGGAACATTTCCTTTCTTATTTGGAACATTTCCTTTCTTATTTGGAACATTTCCTTTCTGAACAGAAGAACGATTTTCAACCAGTGTTCGATGCATTCTATTCGATTGATTGGTGCGGGGTTTTTTACGGAAGGCGTTGGGGTCAGGTAGATCCTTTCGTTTTGTCTATGTCACGTTCCTTGTTGTCCAAGTCACTTTTCTTTTTAGTCAAGTGCTTTCCTCCTTTCTCTGTGAGTATCGGGAAGAGCCCCATTCATAGGTCCGAGATTCACATCTATGAATTGAAAGACCCGAATGATCACCCCTTCAATCAGTTCTTAGAATCAATGGGTGTTCGATTTGTTCATCAATTGGTTCGTTTGAAGAAAAGGAAACCCTTCTTATTGGATGATCCTGATACTTCCCAAAGACCGAAATTCTTCATCAATGGAGCATTACCATTTTTGTTCAATAAGATACCAAAGCGGATGATTGACTCATTCCATACTAGAAAGAATGGGAGGAAATCCTTTGATAACACGGATTCCTATTTCTCAATGATATACCACGATCGAGACAATTGGCTGAATCCCGTGAAACCATTTCATAGAAGTTCATTGATATCTTCTTTTTATAAAGCAAATCGACTTCGATTCTTGAAGAATCCGCGTCACTTCTGGTTCTATTGTAACAAAGGATTCCCTTTTTATGTGGAAAAGACCCGTATCAATAATGATGATCTTACATATGGACAATTCCTCAATATCTTCTTCATTCGCAACAAAAGGGTTTCTTTGGGTCTCGGTAAAAAAAAACATATTTTTTTGGAGAGAGAAACTATTTCACCAATCGACTTACAGGTATCTGACATATTCATACCTAAGGATTTTCCACAAAGTGGTGACGAAAGGGATAACTTGTACAAATCTTTCCATTTTCCAATTCGATTCGAGTCATTCGTTCGTAGAGCTATTTACTCGATCGCAGACATTTCTGCAACACCTCTAACAGAGGAACAAATAGTCAATTTGGAAAGAACTTATTATCCACCTCTTTCCGATATGAATCTATCTGATTCAGAAGGGAAGAACTTACATCAGTATCTCGATTTCAATTCAAACATGGGTTTGATTCACACTCTCTATTCTGAGAAAGATTTACCATCCGCAAAGAGGAAAAAACGGAGTCTTGGTCTAAAGAAATGGGTTGAGAAACGGGAGATGGATAGAACCTTTCAAGGAGATAGTGCTTTTTCAACAAAATGGAATCTGTTCAAAACATATATGCCATGGTTCCTTACTTCGACAGGGTGCAAATATCTAAGATTCATCCTTTTAGATACTTTGACTTTTTCAAACTTATTGCCGATATTAAAAAGTCGAAGTCCCAAATTGGTATCTTTTTTTTATGAGATTCTGCATGAATCAAGTAGATCATGGCTAATTCTTCAGAACAAATTGCGGGCGATTCCTGCACAATCACAATGGAATCGGATAAGTGAGATTTCGAGGAAGTGGTTCCAGAATTGGGTTCTGCCCGAAGAAATGATTCCTCCAGATAATGAGTCACCCCTTCCATTGATATGGACATATCTGATATCAACAAATGCTTGGGAGCTCTTCTATTCAATCGTTCTCTTTCTTCTTGTTGTTGGATATTTCGCTCTTAGACATCTTCTCCTTGTTTGGGTAGTCTCTAGTGAGTTAAAGATAGAGTTACAAAAGAGCAAAGATTTGATGAATCCATTATACATCATGGAGACGGACCTATTTATGGGTGGTCCAAAGTCAATCTTTCGAGTTGCTCGGGAACAATTCATATCTTTTATGGATAAGATGTGGGATTCTGCCCTCTCCTTCCTAGCGTGGGACCGGGGCAAGCGTCCTCTTGTTTATAACAAGCGCAAAAAAAAAGTAAAGCCTTTTCGGTATTTGAAGAAGAAATGTCGGACTATCGTCAACGGTCTCATACGTATCATCCGAAATTCCATCAATAGAATCACTTTTTGGATAAAGACGAGTATCTATCTAAGTGCAAAAAGTCAAGAGTTCTATTCATTACTAAGACAAGCAGCAGAAGGAGATATAAGAAGCGCTATGAGAAAAGAAAAACGACAGAAGGCGATAGAGATAGAGGATCCCATATCCAAAGCAATCGAAATGAAAGAGATGCGGGGTGAGTTGATTGATGGTCAAGTGGACTTCTGGGTCGTGACCAGTAATCGGTTTCAGTCAGATCAGAAAGGAAGCGCCTTCCTGGTTCAGCTCGGGAACCTACCGACAGAAAGAAGCATTGGTCAAATTCTATTGAGTCTGACTCATAGTGATGATCATTTCTCAAAGAAGGACCCTGGTTTACAAAGCGCGGAAGGACCAGGATCCAATTACTTACGAAACTTAGTTGACATTCATAAGAAGTCTCTAGTGCCTTATGAGTTCAATAGATCCTGTTTAGCAGAACTGCGGATATTCATTGCTCATCATGAGAAAATGACTTATTCACAAGCAGGAGCCATGCCTGGGTCTATTGGTTTTCCATCTTCTACACCAAAAGGACCCCATTCGCTCCGCTTACCCCTATCCCCTTCTAGGGGTATTTTAGTGATAGGTTCTAGAGGAACTGGACGATCCTATTTGGTCAAATACCTAGCGACAAACTCCTATGTTCCTTTCGTTACGATAGTTCCGGACAAGGAAAAGACTCAGAATACCTATACCGATCTCGCTGAGGATTCTCCGTTTGCGGATGGGGGGTTTCAGGGTGGCGGTCTTTTTGGTGCTTCGGAGGGACCTTCGATGCGGGAGCGGCTTTTTGGTTTTGTTAGGGATAGGGATCCTAGGAATCCTAAGAAGGGTATTGATCCTTCTTTTTTTGGGCTTTCTAATTCTAAGTATGAGAACCTCGATTCTTTTCGTAAGGATTGGGAGCGTATTGATTCCTTTGATACGCTGATCATTTTGGGGCTTCTGATAGGTGGGGTTGAGAAAGATGAAGAAAAGAAAAGACGGGATGTCGGTATCGGTAGGCATTTGAGAGGTGTAAAAAGAGTGTCTCCTTGCATAATATGGATTCCAAACATTCAGGATCTGTATCTGAATACGGAGAATACTCTACATGCCCGCGCTCTCTTTTTGAACTATCTCTCCAGGAGTTCTAAAGAATCTATCACTAGAAAGAATCTTCTTATTGCTTCGACTCATCTTCCCCGAAAAGTGGATCCCGCTTTAATAGATCGGGATACATTAAGTACATGCATTAAGATACGAAGGCTTCTTATTCCACACCAACGACAGCACTTTTGCATTCTTTTATATACTAGGGGGTTTCACTTGGAAAAGCACCCGCAACAAACGTTCGAGGAATTCGGGAAAAGAAGCATGGGTGCCAATGCACAAGATGTTGCAGGACTTGTCAATGAGGCCCTAGCACTTAGTATTGCACAGAAGAAATCAATTCTAGAAACGGATCTAATTAGAGCATCTCTTCATAACCTAACTTGGGATTTGCGAGCCCATGACGCACGCGCTGGGGATCCTGGGGTAGTTTTCTATCAGATAGGAAGGGCTGTTGTACAAAATCAACTTCTAAGGGATTTCCCCCCAGATCCTATATCTATCTATATCAAGATGCTTATATGTCCGCAAACGGATCCCTATTGGTCCAGCTGGTACTTCGAACTTGGAAGGAACACGAAGAGATTCACGGTACTTCTTTATATTTTGAGTTGTTCTGCCGGATCGGTCGCTCAAGATCTTTGGTATCCACTTGGACTCGAGGAAAGAAAAAGGAGCGCTTATTATCTACACATTAACCAGGATTCTGCTATAGCTCATGAACTATTACAATTAGAAGGCACTCTGGTGGGATTCCCACGGACAGAAAAAGATTGCAGTCAGAATAAGAATAAAGGAGTGACATTGCTTCTTCGGTCCGAACCAAAGAATCCGTTTGATACGGTCAAATATGGAACTTCTCCTCTACTTGATTATGGATTTCACTATGAGCAAGAATGGAAGGTGAAATTCGACCCCAACAAAGAGCGGGAGGAGCCTTTATTCAATGAAATAGTTTGGGCTCCGAGAGCATGGCGCCCTTGGGCAAATGTACAGGTACTGGATTATATCGAAAAGATGAATCAAGTCCAACGGGCCTATGTCACCACGGAATTTGCCTACGAGGCGGATCCTGAGGCTGATTATGGCTGGTTAGCTATAGATCTAGAAGATAGAGAGGATGAGCTTGAACGTCGTCAACTTCGAGAACGAGAACGAATAGCTAGAGCGCTTCGGCTTGAGCAAAGGGAATCGACCTTCGTGCGGATGGCAGCCGCGCAGTACGAGAGACAAGAGAAATATTCCCAAGAACAAGGCTTTTTTCAACGAAACCAATTCATTTGGGACCCCACGGATCCATTCTTTTTCCTATTCGCAGATGATGAGCAGCCCCCTCGCTTTGTGTTTTTCCAGCAAGACCTCTTTGAAGATAGGAGAATTTCGGCTTTTCGTTTTCGAAAAAGAATTTCCAAAAGTATAGCTAAAGGCTGGATCAATGAGGAGGAGCAGATAGAGGACTTCGAGCCGCTTCGACGTCGCAAAGACTGTCTGAGTAGAATCCCTCCTGATAAGAGGTCTTTCCGTTCTCATGCTCTATTTGAGTGTTATCAATATTTATCAAATCTGTTCCTATCTAACAGAATGGTATTGGATCACATAGCAAAGACATTGTTCAGAAAGAGATGGCTTCTCATGGAGGAATTGGCCCCTTTGGTTAAGCTCCATACAGGATCTGGGGCCATGAAAAAGGGATTAAGTGGAACAGAATAGAATGGATCGGTTGGTAGAGTCGTGGAAACACTTGTTTATTCCATATTTTGGGTTTTTGACCTTAGCTCCATAATATGCTACTGCTGAAACATGTAAGAATTTCAATCTCAATCTTAGATCAAAGCACTATGTATGGATGATATGCCTAGACGAGAATTCTTGCACGGGGAACGAGCCTATTACTCACTACATCAAACAATTTCCATTAATGAGACCATGTAAATCCATCGGAAAATACCCATGTCCGATGAAATGGTTGTTGCTATCTGCTCGAATAACGAATAATTGGTTTAACTGAATAATTCAAGAAACTAGATAGATTCTCAGGTCCTTGGAATACTTCGTATC